ATACCAAACAAAAATAGATACGGAAATTCGAAAGAAATAAAATTCGAAATAAATAAACAGAGAGTTTCTTATTCGAAACGCCCCGTGATCTTCAACCAATTCTGCGCTTGAATATAATTACCAGGAGTAAGCGCAATAGCTTGTTTCCAATACTCGGCGGCTTGGTTGAACCAAGCCTCCGCAATTTCAGAATCTCCCTGCCGAACGGCCTGTTCTCCCCGGTCGGAATAGGTGGGTCAATTCCTTTCCTTAGAACCGTACTTGAGAGTTTCCCGCCTCATACGGCTCGTCCAATCAATTCTTTTGGTGTCCCGGGTTTTTGAATCTAGTATAGCGAATTGAATTCGATTTCTCATAGATCGATCTTTATTCTTTTTTTCGCGGGTTAACCAAAAGAGGTTAATTCCATGAGCATGAGTTTCAAACTTGATTTTTGATTAAATTAATAATCAGCTTTGCTTTCATTTTATCTTTTCTCCCACCGTCAGAAGAATAACATAGAAGCATTTCCACTATAGTTAGAATTTTCTGAAAGGTATCTATCTCGGTTTCATATAAAAATTGATATAGAATCTTTGAAAAAGACCTTTCTTCCTAAGAAAGAAAAGACTTACTGTCTTTGGGATCTGATGCTACACCGCTGCTTAATACCTTAGGGGATCGACTTTATTACATAAGTGGATTCCTTACTTTTATCTCATATCATGACATAAATAAGCAGTTCTTATTGGATCGGCATCGGCCCAAAACCTCGCGAATTGGTCTTTACGGTGCTTCCTCTATCAATTAGATCCTTTATCCATAGAATAAACTATCTAGGCATATCGATTTCTTCATATTTCGACTTCTATGAGGTTTCTTTCTTTGCTACAGCTGATAAAAATCGTTTTTTGCACGATGCATATGTAGAAAGCCTATTTTTTTTTTTTCTAGTATTTATTAGTGTATTTGCTCTTTCTTCCCCTCCCCCCTTTTTTTTTTTCTTTTCCTTTTTTCTTTCTATAGTAGAGATAGTCGCACGTAATGACAGATCACAGCCATATTATTCAAAGCTTGTGGTAAGAATGGATTTCGTTCGAGTGCCCGAAAATAATATTCTAAAGCTTTTGTATGTTCTCCGTTACTTGTGTGGATAAGGCCTATGTTATAGAGTATATAGCTTCGATCATAGGGATCAATTTCTAGTCGCATAGCTTCATAATAATTCTGTAAAGCTTCCGCATAATTGCCTTCGGATTGAGCTGACATCCGTTACGGTCGTCATTCGATTCAAAGAATTCTCCGTTTCAGAACCGTACATGAGATGAAAATCTCATACGGCTCCTCCCTTATGTGCATAATGAGAATAGAATAATACGTGGAATCAAAAAAGATTGAAATATTCTCATTATGAACTGAATGGGGCTAATGTTTTTACAAGAAATCTCTAGCCAACCTTCCTGCAAAAGCTTTTTCTTATTCTTAATATCACGCGTGTTGGTACTGGTACTAGATCAAACTGTAAACTCCAACAATTTCTTTGTTCTCAACGCCCCTTAATTTCCAGGAATTAATCACTTCAACAGTCTTCGATGGTTATAAGGGTATCCACAGTACGAACGAGATGGATGTTTGTTATCCCAACCATTCTTCTTAGTCCCGATCCCGATAAGGAAAAGGGGCAGTTTATAACAAAGTTTTCGTGTTGCTGATTCCTAGACGTAGCGCCTCTTCCCCTATGCCGCCTGTTGGTACTGGTGTAGTAGGGTTGACTTGCAATACAGAACCCATAGGTGTAACCTTTCGCTCAATACTAGAATCGACAATTGAAGCATCTGAGGCTGCATTAATCGGGGATACACGACAGAAGGAATGGTTTTATCTATAAACTTCACCTTCAACAAGCGTAGATTTTTTCAATAATTTTTTTTTCGTTCTTTTCTATCCCGAATCGTCTTTCTTTCTCCTAAGACCGAAAGCGGTAAATAAAAAATAATCAAATCGCACCATCTCTGTAATAGCTAAATGCCTCTTTTTCTCCTGAAGTTGTCGGAATTATTCGTAATAATATATTGGCTACAATTGAAAAAGTCTTATCAATAAAATTTCCATTTATCCGCGATCTAGGCATAGGTAAAAATCCATTCTATAATTCGTTTCATTACCTCTTGTGAGAAAATGATCTCACAAACAAAGGAATTGTACAGTACAAAATAACATAAAAGCAGACGCATAAAAAAAAAAAAATAGACCGATCCGTTGATTCGTTCCAATTCATTGATTAAATCAGGCAGAAATATCAGAAAAAATAGGAGCGTCATTTTTGCAAACAAGATATATACTTTTATTGTTTGCAAGCAAGATATATACTTTTATTGTTTTTAAAAGTTTTTCACAAACAAAAAAATTCTCTTTTTCCCCAGACTCAAAGGAAGAATTTTTTATTTGCTGAAAGAGTTTCTATTTTTCTAGTTAGAATGGATTCGATTGTCCGTACCCATCTAACAATCGAATTTGAACA